CGACTGTGAAAAAACTAAAACCTCGAGCTCGAGGGCGGGGTTATCCGATAAGAAGATCCACCTGTCATATAACTATTGTATTGAAAGATATATCTGTAGATGAACAACTAGAAATAGATAAAAGGAAAACCTATAAATTGGAGCTGAGGAATATTTAACGAAAGAATATTCTAGTTTAGAAAAACTAAAAATACGCTATATTATGTTATGCTTAAAAAAACCCGAATGGATAAAAAAAAAACACACACAGATACGACGTTTCACGATATATATAGTAGTGGGGGACTATGGGACAAAAAATAAATCCACTTGGTTTCAGACTTGGTGTAACCCAAGGTCATCATTCTCTTTGGTTTGCACAACCAAAAAATTATTCTGAGGATCTACAAGAAGATCAAAAAATACGAGATTGTATCAAAAATTATGTACAAAAAAATCTGAAAATATCCTCTAATGTCGAGGGAATTGCACGTATAGAGATTCAAAAAAGAATCGATTTGATTCAGGTCATAATCTATATGGGATTCCCAAAGTTATTAATAGAAGATAGGACTCGAAAAATAGAAGAATTACAGTTCAATGTACAAAAAGAACTCAATTGTGTAAACCGAAAACTCAACATTGCTATTACAAGAATTGTAAACCCTTATGGGCACCCTAATATTCTTGCAGAATTTATAGCCGGACAATTAAAGAATAGAATTTCATTTCGCAAAGCAATGAAAAAAGCTATTGAATTAACTGAACAGGCAGGTACAAAAGGGATTCAAGTACAAATTGCAGGGCGTATCGACGGAAAAGAAATTGCACGTGTCGAATGGATCAGAGAAGGTAGGGTTCCTCTCCAAACCATTCGAGCCAAAATAGATTATTGTTCCTACGCAGTTCGAACTATCTATGGGGTTTTAGGTATAAAAATTTGGATATTTGTAGACGAGGAATAATAAGCATTTACTTGATTTGTATTTAGTTCTATTTAGTGATAAAAAAAAATGAACAATTCTATAAGGTTGAATAAAAATTCGATTAATCATTTGATATAATTGCTATGCTTAGTGTGTGACTCGTTGGTTTTTTTAGGATTAGGATTCAAAAAAATGGAACAACCCATAATACGAACTAATAACTATAGAACTAATAACCAACTCATCGCTTCGCATTATCTGGATATAAAGAAAAAACCAGTCAAAATATGTTATATAAGTCATATCATTGTAGCAACTGAAATCTTTTTTGCATAAAAAAAAATAAAAGTATACAGATAAATGGAAAGGCGAGAGAAAGATAGAAAAAAAATATCAACGATATATGATTCCAATATGTACGGTCTATGAGTCATCTCATAAAAGGGAATGTAATAAAGCATCAATACTGAATTGATCCATAATTAGACAAATACGTGGATAGAACCAAAAATAAAGAGCTCCGAGTCAATAAAGACTGAGAAGGTTGACTCAAAAACAAATGGCTCCATTGTAAAATTAAGACCTAATCATTACTCGAGAGGTGGTGGGAACGACAGAACCTGTGAATGCATAAGATTCTATTGAAAACAAATACTAATGATTCATTGGGTAGGATGGCGGAACGAACCAGAAACCAATTCATTTTTTTTTTGAAAGGTCATGTCATAGACTAATCTTACAACTGAATGTTGAAAGAGTAAATATTCGCCCGCGAATTTTTTTTTTAGAAATTTGAGTCAATTCGATAGGATAATAAAAAGCAAAACAAAATAAGGATTCATTATAACGTTATACCCAATACCTAAACGACATTATCTAAAAATAAAATACGTGTTTAATTATTTAATTATATATAAAAATAAAAAAAAGAAATTCTATTATCTATTAAATGAAATTTCAAAGAATCCCCCGATTCAGTATATTATTCGTATATTTTTTTTTAATCGTTTAATTCGCGAGGAGCTGGATGAGAAGAAACTCTCATGTCCGGTTCTGTAGTAGAGATGGGTGGAATTGATAAACAACCATCAACTATAACCCCAAAAGAACCAGATTCCGTAAACAACATCGAGGAAGAATGAAAGGAATATCTTATCGAGGTAATCGTATTTGCTTTGGTAGATATGCTCTTCAAGCGCTTGAACCCGCTTGGATCACATCTCGACAAATAGAAGCGGGTCGGCGAGCAATGACACGAAATGCACGCCGCGGTGGAAAAATATGGGTACGTATATTTCCAGACAAACCCGTTACAGTAAGACCTACAGAAACACGTATGGGTTCGGGGAAAGGATCTCCCGAATATTGGGTAGCTGTTGTTAAACCCGGCAGAATACTTTATGAAATGAGCGGAGTAGCAGAAAATATAGCCAGAAGGGCTATTTCAATAGCGGCATCCAAAATGCCGATCCGAACCCAATTCATTCTTTCGGTATAGAATAGGAAGAACCAAAGGAAATCTTTTTTGTATAAAAAAACAATTGCAGGTTTCTTGTTTTGAACAAACAATATTTCTTTTTTTTTATTTCACCCTTTACATTGAAAAAGAAAAAAAAAAAAAAAAACGATATGATTCAACCTCAAACCCATTTGAATGTAGCGGATAACAGCGGGGCCCGAAAATTGATGTGTATTCGAATCATAGGAGCTAGTAATCGACGATATGCTCATATTGGTGACGTTATTGTTGCTGTAATCAAAGAAGCAGTACCAAATACACCTCTAGAAAGATCGGAAGTGATCCGAGCTGTAATTGTACGTACTTGTAAAGAACTCAAACGCGACAACGGTATGATAATACGATATGATGACAATGCTGCAGTTGTTATTGATCAAGAAGGAAATCCAAAAGGAACCCGAATTTTTGGCGCGATCCCCCGGGAATTAAGACAGTTAAATTTCACTAAAATCGTTTCATTAGCACCTGAAGTATTATAAGGGAAGACCTTCATGTAGTTTATAGTATTTGAATGAAATAGATTAATTGAATTTTAGTAGATTGTTTCTATATCACGTATATACCTTTAAAAATTCATAAATATTTATGAATAAAAAAAAAGAAAAAGAGCATGTTGATTATATCAAAATTCGGGGGCAACAATAATCTTAGTTTATCATGAGTAAAGACACTATTGCTGACATAATAACCTCTATACGAAATGCTGACATGACTGAAAAAAGAACAGTTCGAATACCATCTACTTGCATTACTGAAAATATTGTTAAAATCCTTTTACGAGAAGGTTTTATTGAAAACGTGAGAAAACATCAAGAAAGCAATAAAGATTTTTTAGTTTTAACCCTGCGACATAGGAGAAATAGGAAAGGAGCGTATAGAACTGTTTTAAATTTAAAACGGATCAGTCGGCCTGGCCTACGAATCTATTCTAACTATCAACGAATTCCGAGAATTTTAGGCGGAATGGGGATTGTAATTCTTTCTACTTCTCGAGGTATAATGACAGACCGAGAGGCTCGAATAGAAGGAATCGGCGGAGAAATTTTGTGTTATATATGGTAATCTTTCTGATAGCCGAATTATATGTGGAACTTGCCTATTTGTTTTGTGAAAAAAAGGTAAAGAGTAGGTTTCTAATACTATGCCTCTTAGATTCGTTGATACTTCAAGGCCGTTTTCCCTAGAATGAAAGAAAAAATAGAATAGATTCGAAAGGTTTTAATTACTGAACTACGTCCCAACGGTATGTATGTTTCGAGTTCGTTTAGATAATGAAAATAGGATTCTGGGTTTTGCTTCGGGAAGGGTTCAACGTAATTTTATACGTATACTACCAGTAAATAGAATCAAAATTGTGGTAAGTTCTTATGATTCAACTAAAAGACATATAATTTGTATACTCTTTTGTATACTCTAAAGTAAAGACTCACATAATTGGGTGGTTTTTTCAATTTCAACATTCTTTCGTGGGGATACAATTCGAAGTTAAAGATTTTAAGAAACTTATTTTCTTCCAATTAAGTAGATTCAGAATTAAGAAAAGGAGTGACAAATATGAAAATAAGGGCCTCTGTTCGTAAAATTTGTGAAAAATGTAGATTGATCCGTAGGCGGGGACGAATTATAGTAATTTGTTCCAACCCGAGACATAAACAAAGACAAGGATAATCTTTCTAAAACAAAAAGGACTCCTGAAATCTAAAGGACCTGATGTACAGATGTACAAAAAAATCAGTAAAAAACCAGGATCTGTTTTGACATGAAATGGATATATCCATATATCTCTGACTTTTATTTATGAGATGATAAAATATGGCAAAACCTATACCAAAAGTTGGTTCACGTAGAAATAGACGTATTGGTTCACGTAAGAATGTGCGTAGAATACCAAAGGGAGTTATTCATGTTCAAGCAAGTTTCAACAATACCATTGTGACTGTTACAGATGTACGAGGTCGAGTAATTTCTTGGTCCTCCGCCGGTACTTGTGGATTCAAAGGTACAAGAAGAGGGACACCATTTGCCGCCCAAACCGCAGCGGGAAATGCTATTCGGACAGTGGTGGATCAAGGTATGCAACGAGCAGAAGTCATGATAAAGGGCCCGGGTCTCGGGAGAGATGCGGCATTAAGAACTATTCGTAGAAGTGGCATACTATTAAGTTTCATACGGGATGTAACCCCTATGCCACATAATGGCTGTAGGCCCCCCAAAAAAAGACGTGTGTAAACATTGAAGAGATTTCAAGAGAAAAAAATAATTCAATGATTTGATCAAATAATATTACTATGGTTCGAGAGAAAGTAACAGTATCTACTCGGACACTACAGTGGAAGTGTGTTGAATCAAGAGCAGACAGTAAGCGTCTTTATTATGGACGCTTTATTCTGGCCCCACTTATGAAAGGCCAAGCCGATACAATTGGCATCGCGATGCGAAGAGCCTTACTCGGAGAAATAGAGGGAACATGTATTACACGTGCAAAATCCGAAAAAATACCACATGAATATTCTACCATCGTAGGTATTCAAGAATCTGTACATGAAATTTTAATGAATTTGAAAGAAATTGTATTG